GATAGAGAAATGAAACACATTTATTCACGATTTCATTTACTTGCAATTAAAAAAAAAAAAGGATTGGCTGAACTTGAAAATTTACTCATTGAATGAGTAAACGATTGAATCGGATTCGGTTGGGTGGTACCAACTAAATCGAGTGCTATCTCCCATTTATCTCTTATTGAATTAACTGATCAACTTGCTATCGGACATTTATTTTTGATTTGGTATTATTCCAAAAAGGATTTCGACATATTTCACTTTATTATAATTATGAGAATCAATCCTACTACTTCTAGCCCTGCGGTTTCCACACTTGAAGAAAAAAAACTAGGGCGTATCGCTCAAATTATTGGCCCAGTACTGGATGTCATTTTTCCCCCGGGCAAAATGCCTAATATTTATAACGCTTTGGTAGTTAAGGGTCGAGATACTGTCGGTCAACAAATTAATGTGACTTGCGAGGTACAACAATTATTAGGAAATAATCGAGTTAGAGCTGTAGCTATGAGTGCTACAGATGGGCTGATGAGAGGAATGGAAGTGATTGACACGGGAGCTCCTCTAAGTGTTCCAGTCGGCGGAGCTACTCTCGGGCGAATCTTCAACGTTCTTGGAGAGCCTGTTGATAATTTAGGTCCTGTAGATACTCGCACAACATCTCCTATTCATAGATCTGCGCCTGCCTTTATACAGTTAGATACGAAATTATCAATCTTTGAAACAGGTATTAAGGTGGTAGATCTTTTAGCTCCTTATCGCCGTGGAGGAAAAATCGGACTATTTGGGGGAGCTGGAGTAGGTAAAACAGTACTCATCATGGAATTGATCAACAACATTGCCAAAGCTCATGGAGGCGTATCCGTATTTGGCGGAGTAGGAGAACGTACTCGTGAAGGAAATGATCTTTACATGGAAATGAAAGAATCCGGAGTAATTAATGAAAAAAATCTTGCAGAATCAAAAGTAGCTTTAGTCTATGGTCAAATGAATGAACCGCCGGGAGCTCGTATGAGAGTTGGTTTGACTGCCCTAACTATGGCAGAATATTTCCGGGATGTTAATGAACAAGATGTGCTTCTATTCATCGACAATATCTTTCGTTTTGTCCAAGCAGGATCAGAAGTATCCGCATTATTAGGGAGAATGCCTTCTGCAGTGGGTTATCAACCTACCCTTAGTACAGAAATGGGTTCTTTGCAAGAAAGAATTACTTCTACCAAAGAGGGATCTATAACTTCGATCCAAGCAGTTTATGTACCTGCGGACGATTTGACAGACCCTGCTCCTGCCACTACATTTGCACATTTAGATGCTACTACCGTACTATCAAGAGGATTAGCTGCCAAGGGTATTTATCCAGCAGTAGATCCTTTAGATTCAACGTCAACTATGTTACAACCTCGGATCGTTGGCGAGGAACATTATGAAACTGCGCAAAGAGTTAAGCAAACTTCACAACGTTACAAAGAACTTCAGGACATTATAGCTATTCTTGGGTTGGATGAATTATCCGAGGAGGATCGTTTAACTGTAGCAAGAGCACGAAAAATTGAGCGTTTCTTATCACAACCCTTCTTCGTGGCAGAAGTATTTACTGGTTCCCCAGGAAAATATGTTGGTCTTGCAGAAACAATTAGGGGGTTTCAACTGATCCTTTCCGGAGAATTAGATGGTCTGCCCGAGCAGGCTTTTTATTTGGTGGGTAACATCGATGAAGCTACCGCGAAAGCTATGAACTTAGAAGTGGAGAGCAATTTGAAGAAATGACCCTAAATCTTTGTGTACTGACTCCTAATCGAATTATTTGGGATTCAGAAGTTAAAGAAATCATTTTATCTACAAATAGTGGCCAAATTGGTGTATTACCAAACCACGCCCCTATTGCCACGGCTGTAGATATAGGTCTTTTGAGAATACGCCTCAACGACCAATGGTTAACGGTGGCTCTGATGGGTGGTTTTGCTAGAATAGGGAATAATGAGATCACCATTTTAGGAAATGATGCGGAGATGAGTACTGACATTGATCCGCAAGAAGCTCAACAAACTCTTAAAATAGCTGAAGCTAACTTGAGTAGAGCTGAGGGTAAGAGACAAGTGATTGAAGCGAATCTAGCTCTCAGACGAGCTAGGACACGAGTAGAGGCTGTCAATGTTATTTCCTACTAGTCAATACATCAAAATAATCAAAAGAAGTTTTTTAGAAGTTCTTTATTATACACCACATTTAGATTCTGCCAATTGAAGACAATCAAGTCTAATCTGATACAACGAAAAAAAGAGGATGGGTAGAAAAACTTATTAGATACCGGAGTCAATGCAATGGTATCTAATAAGTTCTACCTACTATTGGATTTGAACCAATGACTCCTGCCGTATGAAAGCAATACTCTAACCACTGAGTTAAGTAGGTAATTTATCACCGCAAAAGAAGACCCATCACCTCGGGGATTATAGATAGAATATTATTTCTAAGCAATACCAATCTGTTAACAGTAAACGGATCAAAGAGTTATCATGTGAGATTAGGGAATATCCATCTTGACAAGAAATTATCTATATGTTAATATATCTATGACAAGGGCTATAGCTCAGTTAGGTAGAGCACCTCGTTTACACGTGCGCCAATGCTTTTCAAGGGAGCTTATTATGCAATGAACATAGTTGATCTTATTGAAAAATCAATGTCTTACTCCATAGATTCGAGAGAACAATAGCCTGACAAATATTTGGTTCGGTCCGATTTTGGTGCGAATTTAGGTGCCAAATCAAATAGAACCCGTCATTGATTTGATAGTTGATAAGGTAAATACCCAGCCCATTCAATGCTAGGCATAATGAGTATAAGGGCTTCAAAAAAACCTCCTTTCATCCTATGAACTTTAAGGTGTATGAAGTCTCATATTCGACTCTTGCAGCGGAACGATAGAGACTCCATTTAACTTAGGTTGATCTAAGCCGAAGGCAGACCTAAGTCAAGGTAACCCTTCTTTGAAACACTTTGGTATTGCTACTAGATCTGAATACAAATAATGAATCAGAGCACATGGAGCCAGCTCATTATCTTCCTGTAAAGAAAAAATATGGTGGACTAACTGATCTTTACATCAGTTGATGAAAGAGCCCAATGCAACAAACAAAATGCATGTTGGGTCTTTGAAACAGTTCGAATCATTTCGATAATAATCAGTTTGATCTGTTTTACCGAGAAGGTCTACGGTTCGAGTCCGTATAGCCCTAATACATTCTATTTGTCTATTTTTGTATAGACATTCTATTTTTTTTTAGTATAGTTTTCATTTCCTCATTAGTACTTGTTTATAGACTGGACAGACCAGACCATTGGTCGTTTCATAGAAATGAAATGAAAGCATTACCACATATTCATGTAAATACATAGGTACTTAAAAATAAAAACAATAATTCATTCCAATGGATCTAATCAGATCAGTATGTGTCAAATCTAGAACAAGAAAAAGAAAGAAAATATAATCGTTCGATGCATTAGATTGTGTTTACGTATTCGTATTTGTATAAAATCAATAGAAACAACGACGATCCTTTACCTGGATTTTAATGAAAAGAATACTTCGAATATGTTAGAAATCCCTAGACATTTTTTACCCCCCCAAAATTATTGGTTTTGATAATAACTATGTTATGTTTGATATTATTTTTTGATAATATTTCATTATCTTATTTAATTTTATTATTTATACATTACATAAATTATATATTTACATATAATTTATATAAGAAATATATATTTCTAAATATAAAATACAAAGAAATAAATATAAGGAAATATCAAGAAAAAAACAAAAACATAGTATTACGTTTCAGAATTATGAAACATAGTTATAGTATTACTATTCATTAGAATACATTAGTATTAGTAATAGAATATTCTATTAGGTTAGATTAGTATATTTTAGTATTTAATTAAATTACTTTTATTATTTAGAATTTTATTATTTAATATTTTTTAATCTTCTATCTATTTTTTTATAGAGAATAGAGAAAGCGAGACAAAGTGAGAGAGTTTTGTTTGTGTAAGAACGCCTTATTTCTACTTTCTACACCATATCTAAATAGAATCGAAATCAAAAACGGAATCCCGATTCCGTTGGATGAATCTCTAAACAAGACATGCCACGCAGCAAACAAACTCTGAACTATACACTTTGATTTGATTAAAATAAATTCTTGTTTCACCTAGGAAAACAAGTTCTGGATGAATTGACAATGCCAACTCGAATAATTAAGCATATTCCACATTAATAGGAGTACATTTATGTTTCTGCTTCACGAATATGATATTTTATGGGCATTTCTAATAATATCAAGCGTTATTCCTATCTTGGCATTTGTAATTTCAGGAGTTTTAGCCCCGGTTAGTAAAGGACCAGAGAAGCTCTCTAGTTATGAATCGGGCATAGAACCTATGGGGGACGCTTGGTTACAATTCCGAATCCGCTATTACATGTTTGCTCTAGTTTTTGTTGTTTTTGATGTTGAAACGGTCTTTCTTTATCCATGGGCAATGAGTTTCGATGTATTGGGTGTATCTGTATTTATCGAAGCTTTAATTTTCGTGCTTATCCCAATTGTGGGTTCAGTTTATGCATGGCGAAAGGGAGCGTTGGAATGGTCTTAACTGAGTATTCAGACAATAAAAAAAAAAAGGAAGGAAAAAATTACATTGAGACAGTTATGAATTTGATTGAGTTTCCGTTACTTGACCAAACAACCCCCAATTCAGTTATTTCAACTACATCGAATGATCTTTCGAATTGGTCAAGACTCTCCAGTTTATGGCCGCTTCTATATGGTACCAGTTGCTGTTTCATTGAATTTGCTTCATTAATAGGCTCGCGATTCGACTTTGATCGTTATGGGTTGGTACCAAGATCAAGTCCTAGGCAAGCGGACCTAATTTTAACAGCCGGCACAGTCACAATGAAAATGGCTCCCTCTTTAGTGAGATTATATGAGCAAATGCCTGAACCAAAA